CAATTATAGATCCTGGGAGGCAATTCTAATTGGTCAATAAAAATGGATTTCAATGCTATTTCGTTTTTATTTTGACTTAGTTTAGCCAATTTTTCATGAAAAGTCAAAAGGGGTAAAGTAACTTTGTCTTGATTGTTTTCTAAATTTAAGTTTTCTTCTTCCGCATGTAAAAAAGGAATAAATAAATCAATCAAATTCCGGGAGGCTTCAAAAAGTGCTTCTTTAGGAGTTAAACTTCCATTTGTCCATATTTCTAGAAAAAGTATCTCTTGTTTTTCATTCCCATTCACATAAGAATGAATACTATGATTTGCATTTCGAACAGGCATGAATACAGCATCTATAGGGTAACTTCCGTCTTGAAAGTTATTTAGCCCTTTTATACGATATCCGCGATTTCTCTCGATTTGTAATCCAATACACAAATTAATAGGTTCTGTTAGGTTAGCTATATGTTGTGCATTATCAACGATTTGCACAGAAGATGGTAAAATGATGTCTTGAGCAGTTACATATCCAGGACCCTTGACACAAATGGACGCGTCCTGAGTTCCATACAGATTACTTCTCAATACAATTTCTTTCAAATTCATTAAAATTTCATGTACTGATTCTTGAATACCTACTATGGTAGAATATTCATGTGGTATTTTTTCAGATTTTGCACGTGTGATACATGTTCCCTCTATTTCTCCGAGCAGCGCTCTTCGCATCGCAATGCCTATTGTATCGGCTTGACCTTTCAGAAGTGGAGACAGAATAAAGCGTCCATAATAAAGACGCTTACTGTCTGCTCTTGATTCAACACACTTCCACTGTAGTGTCCGAGTAGATACTCTTACTTTCTCTCGAACCATAGTAATATATTTTGATCAAATCCTTGAATTATTTATTTCTCTTGAAATCTCTTCAATGTTTATTTTGACTTTTACACACGTCTTTTTTTAGGGGGCCTACATCCATTATGTGGCATAGGGGTTATATCTCGTATGAAACTTAATAGTATACCACTTCTACGAATAGCTCTTAATGCCGCATCTCTTCCGAGACCGGGACCTTTTATCATGACTTCGGCTCGTTGCATACCTTGATCCGCTACTGTCCGAATAGCATTTCCTGCTGCGGTTTGAGCGGCAAATGGTGTCCCCCTTCTTGTACCCTTGAATCCACAAGTACCGGCGGAGGACCAAGAAATCACCCGACCCCGTACATCTGTAACAGTTACAATGGTATTGTTGAAACTAGCTTGAACATGAATAACTCCCTTTGGTATTCTACGCGCATTCTTACGTGAACCAATACGTCCATTTCTACGTGAACCAATTTTTGGTATAGGTTTTGCCATATTTTATTATCTCATAAATAGAAATCAGAGATATATGGATATATCCATTTCATGTCAAAAGCGGATCCTTTCGATTTCTATTTTCTATATAGCTATATAGAACTTTTCTACTCTATTTTATTTTTTTTTTGCCTTTCTTTTAGCTTTGCTTTAGAACGTTCCCCCATTTTTTTTTGTTTTTTAGAAATATTATCCTTGTCTTTGTTTATGTCTTGGATTGGAACAAATTACTATAATTCGTCCCCGCCTACGGATCAGCCGACATTTTTCACAAATTTTACGAACAGAGGCTCTTATTTTCATATTGGTCATTCCTTAACTTAATTCCGAATCTATTTATTGGAAGAAAATACGGTTTCCTGAAATTGGGAACTTCTAATTCTATCCCCATAAAAAAAAAAAAAGAATGTTGAAGTTTAAAAAAAGTCTAATCGTTCGAATCTTTGTTGCGGGGTCTATAAATTATACGCCTTCCGGTTGAATCAAAATGACTTACTTCAATTTTTATTTAATCTCCCGATAGTATACGTATAAAACTACAAAACTACGTCGAATCCTTGCAGAAACATAACCTAGAATCATATTTGCATTATATAAACGAACCCGGAACATACCATCGGGAAGTGATTCAGTAATTAAATGAATCCTTTTTTTTTCTTTCATTCCTATTCCAGTTAAAATCCCTTCACGTATTAATTAATGTATGAGGAGTCATATTAGAAACCAAATCCGCTTTTTCTCTCTCTCTTTTTTTCACAAAAATGTATGGGAGTTTATCATAGAATTCGGATATCAGAAGGATTACCATATATAACATAAAATTTCTCCGCCGATTCTTTCTAATCGAGCTTCTCGATCTGTCATTATACCTTGAGAAGTAGAAAGAATTACAATTCCCATCCCTCCTAAAATTCTAGGAATTCGTTGATAATTAGAATAGAGTCGTAGACCAGGTTTACTGATCCGTTTTAAATTTAAAATAGTTTTATATGATCCTTTCCTATTTCTTCTATGCCGTAGAGTTAAAACTAAAAAATATTTGTCACTTTCCCTATGTTTTCTCACGTGTTCAATAAAACCCTCTCGTAAAAGTATTTTAACAATGTTTTCGTTGATGTTAGTAGATAGTATTCGAACCGTTCCTTTTCTATTCATGTCAGCATTTCGTATAGAGGTTATTATGTCAGCAATGGTGTCCTTACCCATGATAAACTAAAATGATTGTTGTCTTTGCCTTTTGATATAATCAACATGCTCTTTTTTTTTAATTTGAATTTCATTTGAATAGTTTTTTTTTTATCTATTCTAGAAATTCTAGAAATATAAAGATTTATATATAACAATTTATATATAATAATAATAAAAAATAAAAAATAATAATAAAAAATAAAATATAAATCAAATATATATTATAATTCTAATTATTTACTAATTATTTATATTTAGAATTTCTAATTTTATTTAAAATTCTAATAATTACTCTAATAATTACATTATAATAATTTAATTACAATACAATATATGGGTGAGACATAATCTATTAATTAATGTAATTTCATTCAAATACTAGAAATATATCACGGTTTCGTCTTATAATACCTCAGGTGCTAATGAAACTATTTTAGTGAAATTTAACTGTCTCAATTCCCGGGCGATCGCACCAAAAATTCGAGTTCCTTTTGGATTTCCTTCTTGATCAATGACAACCGCAGCATTATCATCATATCGTATTATCATACCGTTGTTACGTTTGAGTTCTTTACAAGTACGTACAATTACAGCTCTGATCACTTCTGATCTTTCTAAAGGTGTATTTGGTACTGCTTCCTTGATTACAGCAACAATAACGTCACCAATATAAGCGTATTGTCGATTACTAGCTCCTATGACTCGAATACACATCAATTCGCGGGCCCCGCTGTTATCGGCTACATTCAAATGGGTTTGAGGTTGAATCATATCATTTTTTTTATCTGTTCTTTCAGTGCAAAGAGCGAAGTAAAAAAAAAAAGAAATATTGTGTGTCCACAAAAAAAAGAAACCCACAATTGCAATTGTTTTTTTTCATTCCAAAGACCTCTTTCCTTTGGTTCTAATTCTTATCCCGAAATAACGAATTGAGTTCGTATAGGCATTTTGGATGCTGCTATTGAAATAGCTTTTCTGGCTATATTTTCTGTGACTCCACCCATTTCATAAAGTATTCTACCTGGTTTAACGACAGCTACCCAATATTCGGGGGATCCCTTTCCCGAACCCATACGAGTTTCTGTAGGTCTTACTGTAACTGGTTTGTCTGGAAATATGCGTACCCATATTTTTCCACCGCGGCGGGCATTTCGTGACATTGCCCGCCGCCCTGCTTCTATTTGTCTAGATGTGATCCAAGCGGGTTCAAGTGCCTGAAGAGCATATCTACCGAAGCAAATATGATTACCTCGATAGGATATTCCTTTCATTCTTCCTCTATGTTGTTTACGGAATCTGGTTCTTTTGGGGTTATAGTTGATGGTTGTTTCTCAATTCCATCTCTATTACAGAACCGTACATGAGATTTTCACCTCATACGGCTCCTCGCGAATGAAACGATTATAATATACATATATACATAATATTTAATGAAATATACTGAATCGTGGTATTTTTTTAGATTTCATCTAATGGTTTTTGGGAAATTTGTATATCTTGTTTTGATATATAATTAAACATGTATTTTTTTGATATTCATGTATTCTATTTATATTATAGACAATTCTTGCTATCCATATATAAATAGAGAATGTTGTTTTCTTATGTTATAAGGTTCTAACGAATCTTTATTTTTTTTTTTATCTTTTATTATCATATCGGATTGGTCAAAATTTCTAAATCCAAAAAAAAAAAAAAATAATAATTTTCGCGGGCGAATATTGACTCTTTCGTTGTCTATTTCAGATGTAGGGTTAGTCCATGACTCCTCAGAAAAAATGAATTTGTTCTTGGCTCGTTCCGCCATCCCACCCAATGAATCATTAAGATTCATTAAAAAAAAATCTTAGGTATTCACAGGTTCCGTCGTTCCCATCGCTTCTCGAGTAATGGTTAGGTCTGAATTCTACAATGGAGCTTCTAATGAAATTGAATTTTTTCTTGAGTCAACTTTCTCAGTTTTTTTTGACTCGGGGCTCTTGATTTGTTTTTTCTATGAATATATTCATTTAATTAGGAATTTATTAATATTGATGCTTTATTACATTATCTTTTATGAGATAACTCATAGACCTTACATATTCGAATCATATATCATTGATATTTTTTTTTCTCTCTTTCTTTCACCCTTTCATTTATCCGTATAGTCTTATTGCTTTACAACTCATAATCAGATTCGTTTTTCTTTTTTTTTTTATGCAATATCTCAGTTGCTATAATAATATCACCAATATATCAAATTCTTACTTATATCTTGACTGATTCTTTAGATCCAGATAATGCGAAGTGATGAGTTGGTTATTCGTTCTATATTTATTAATTAATTCATACTATGAGCTACGAGTTAGTTTATTTTTTTGTTGAATCTGAACCACTCTAAAATAAAAAAAAAAACCAACGAGTCGCACACTAAGCATAGCAATTATATCAAATGATTAATCGAATTTTTATTCAATCTTATAAAATT